GTCCACAAGAATTCTTTTAGGACCCCCTTTTAAAAATGAATTGATTAAATCCAAATTCTGGAAAAATGAATAAGCGGATCCATATAAAATATATGCTATGAATAGTCCGAAAATTGCTATACTTACCGAAAAAATTGCATTTGTAAAAAATTCATCCAAATTTACAGAATAATTAGAACTTGAATGTAAAAGATTTGTTGATGGGGTTAACCATTTCGATAATATATCAAAATCTATTACTCCTTGATCAAAAGAAATTCCTATTGATCCAACCAACAAAGTAAATAGTACTAATACAAGAAGAGGAAATAGCATAGTATTGTCCGATTCGTGAGGATACATGGAAGTGTATTTATTTCCAAAGTAAGTACTAAAGTATCGTATCCTATTTCTTACATTATTATCAATTTTCGATCTTTCTTTTGCAAAAAAAGAAACCTTTTTATTCATTGTTGATAAAAGTAAATTTGGATTGACTCCTCTTGGAGTTCCTTTTCCCCATAGAGATATGGAATAGAACGAACCATTTTTTGTGCTACTGTAATTTTTAAAATGAACGCGGAAATACCCATCAAAGGTAAGTAAATATACCCGAAACATATAAAATGCGGTTAATCCTGCTGTGAAATAAGCTATTACTGCGAAAATTGGTGAATACAACCAACTATCATTAAGAATGTCATCTTTGGACCAAAAACAAGCAAGAGGTGGAATACCACAAAGAGAAAGTGTACCCAATAAAAAAGTAGTTCTTGTAATTGGAACATATCTTGTTAAACCACCCATAAGAACCATATTCTGACTTTTATCTGGTGAATATCCAACAATAGGTTCCATTGAATGAATAATAGATCCGGATCCCAAAAACAATAAAGCTTTTGAATAGGCATGAGTGATCAAATGGAATAAAGCAGCTCGATAAGAACCTATACCTAGAGCTAATATAATATAACCCAATTGAGACATTGTGGAATAGGCTAAGCTTTTTTTAATGTCTCTTTGAGCAAGGGCCAAAGTAGCCCCTAATAATAGTGTTATTACACCTATTAAAGAAATGAAATTCATTATATAAGGTATGACTATGAAAAGAGGAAGAAGCCGAGCTACAAGAAAAATTCCTGCTGCTACCATAGTAGCAGCGTGTATAAGAGCCGAAATAGGAGTGGGTCCTTCCATAGCATCAGGTAACCATACGTGAAGGGGGAATTGTGCGGATTTAGCAACTGCACCGACGAATAATAAAGAAGCACACAAGGTAGCAAATAAAGAATTGACCCCATTATTTTGGATTAAGTTATTAGTTATTTCGAGCAAATACCGAAATTCTAAACTACCTGTTATCCAATAAAAACCTAAGATTCCTAACAATAAACCAAAATCCCCTACACGATTAGTTACAAAAGCTTTTTGACAAGCACTTGCTGCAATTGGTCGTGTGAACCAAAACCCTATTAATAAATAAGAACACATTCCCACAAGTTCCCAAAAAATATAAATTTGTATCAAATTTGAACTAGTAACTAATCCCAGCATAGAAGTATTAAAAAAACTCATATAAGCAAAAAATCTCAAATATCCTTGATCGTGATACATATACTTGTCACTATAAATAAGAACCATGATTCCAACAGTAGTAATTAGTATTGACATAATAGAAGTAAGTGGATCGATCAAGTATCCAAACTCTAAGGAAAAATCATTATTGATGGTCCAAGACCATAGATATTGATAGATAAAACTTCCATTTATTTGTTGAATAGACAGATTGGCTGAAAACACCATAGCTATACTTAAGAGTAAAACACTAGGAAAAGCCCACATGCGACGAATATTTTTTGTTGCTGTCGGAATAAGTAGAAGTCCAAATCCTATTGACATAGTAACTGGAAGTGGAAGAAAAGGTATTATCCACGCATATTGATATGTATGTTCCATAAGAAAAGAAACTCTTTTTTCTTATAATTACAAATTGTTCTCGATTCACCAATTCTTATCTTTTTTATCCTTTTAGAAAGGAACAATAATAAAAGAAATAATAAAAAAAAAGATATGAAAAAAAAGTCAAATATTGGAATTCTTAATTATTCTGATTTTTTTTGTGATTAATAAACATATTTATTATACTATAATAGTATAATAAATATATTATATAGTATACTATATATAGTAAGGAAAAAGAGTTAGACCAAAAAAAGAGTACTTTTTTTATTCAAATATGGATCATAGTATCTATATTCGAATTAAAAAAAAATACCTAGGTATTCTAGTTCATTTTGGGAAGGGAGTAATTACCTAACTTGTTGTGTAACTGATTGATTGGATTGAAACCCAATAAAAAAAACTTATGTTTATCAGAAATCTTATGATACTCCTTACTTTGAATTATGGACATAGCACTCTGGACTTAATCAATTTGAATTTTCCCTTATTTTCTTCCATTTTTTTTCCCTCATGTCATTTATATATGTGATGTGTGATGTGCGCGCATACGTATATGTGATATATATATCACATATACATGTATATATAAATATATTTATATTATATATATTTGTATGTTTATTATATATTTATATGTTAAAGTAAAAAAACAATGTATATTAAAAAGAGTATATTTTAAAAATTATCCACATACACGAAATAAGTATAGATAATAACTAAAAAGAACGATCTATTTTGAAGAATACATGTCTTTCACATACAACGATAAAAGGAGGAACCCCCCTTTTTTGA